CCCCAATTGGTAGAAAAAAACCCGCAACCCCTTGGGGTTATCCTGCGCTTGGAAGAAGAAGTAGAAAAAGGAATAAATATAGTGATAGTTTGATTCTTCGTCGCCGTAGTAAATAGGAGAATATTGAAAATAGAATATGTTTCCTCATCTTTACAAAAAAAAAGGAGTAATTAGCTGTGACACGTTCACTAAAAAAAAATCCTTTTGTAGCTAATCATTTATTGATAAAAATTGCGAAGCTCAACACGAGGGCAGAAAAAGATACAATCGTAACTTGGTCCCGGGCATCTACCATTATACCCACAATGATCGGCCATACAATTGCTATTCATAATGGAAAGGAACATTTGCCTATTTATATAACAGATCGTATGGTAGGTCACAAATTGGGAGAATTTGCACCTACTCTGAATTTCCGGGGGCATGCGAGAAACGATAATAAATCTCGTCGTTAATATATTAATTAATAAAGTGGATATGGGTGCTCATCGTTTATTGGTGGGAGGTGAACCTTATGATAAAGAGTGACCCAGATGTAGAAGTATACGCTTTAGGTCAACATATACGTATGTCTGCTCATAAAGCGCGAAGAGTAATTGATCAGATTCGTGGGCGTCCCTACGAGGAAACACTTATGATACTAGAACTCATGCCTTATCGAGCGTGTTATCCCATTTTAAAATTAGTTTATTCTGCAGCAGCAAATGCTAGTCACAATATGGGATTCAACGAAACGGCTTTAATCATTAGTCAAGCCGAAGTTAATGAAGGTACTAGCATGAAAAAGTTAAAACCCCGAGCCCGAGGACGTAGTTATCCGATAAAAAGACCCACCTGTCATATAACTATTGTATTGAAAGATACATCTAAAGAGAAAAACTATTTCATATGGTTAAGAAAATATGGATGGGTATATAAAGATAAGTATAAAGATGTCAGAGAGAGGTATCTATATATGATGGATCATATGCTATATCGTAACAGAATGACGTGGGCTAATAGAGAAATGATATGGCCTTATAGAGATAGCGAGGTGCTATGGGACAAAAAATAAATCCACTCGGTTTCCGACTTGGTACAACCCAAAGTCATCATTCTGTTTGGTTTGCACAACCAAAAAGTTATTCCGAGGGTCTCCAGGAAGATCAAAAAATACAGGATTGTATCAAGAATTATGTACAAAAAAATAGGAAAATATCCTCGGGTGCCGAGGGAATTGCACGCATAAAGATTAAAAAAAGAATCGATCTGATCCAGGTCATAATATATATGGGATTCCCAAAATTGTTCATAGAGGGCAGCCCGCGAGGAATTGAAGAATTACAGAGCAATGCACAAAAAGAATTTAATTCTGTGAACCAAAAACTTAACATTGCTATCACAAGAGTTGAAAAACCGTATGGACAACCTAATATTCTTGCAGAATTTATAGCCGAACAATTAAAGAATAGAGTTTCGTTTCGAAAGGCAATGAAAAAAGCTATTGAATTAACTGAAAAAGCAGATACAAAGGGAATTCAAGTACAAATTGCAGGGCGTATCGACGGAAAGGAAATAGCACGTGTCGAATGGATCAGAGAAGGTAGGGTTCCCCTACAAACCATTCGAGCCAAAATTGATTATTGTTCCTATACAGTTCGAACTATCTATGGGGCATTAGGAATCAAAATTTGGATATTTGCAGACGAGGAATAATGGGCCTTTCGTTGTCTTTCTGTTCCATCCATCCGGCAATTGAATAAAAAATCACAAACTCGTTCATTTTTTTCCGTTCAATCAAAAAAATGAGAATTTTTTCGAATTCTTAATTCTATAGGGTTGAATAACAATTCGATTGACTCCATCTCCATATAATTGCTATGCTTAGTGTGTGACTCGTTGGTTTTTTATTTAGAGTTAGGTTAGGATTAAAAAACAAAGGGCCATCCCCTAGTATGAACTAATAACTATATAACTAATAACCAGCTCATTGCTTCGTATTATCTGGATCCAAGGAACCAGTCGCTATATGATGTATTGATCATATTGTTGTAGCAACTGAAGCATTTTTTTTACATAAAAGAAAAATCAATCTATAAGGTTGTGAAGCAAAAACAAAGGGATATGGATAAATGGAGGGGTGAGAGAAAGAAAGAAAAAGAATAGCAATGATATATGATTCCAATATGTATGGTCTATGAACTATCTTATAAAAGGCAATGTAATAAAGCATTAATGTATTCGTCCATAATTAATAATTAGATTCGATGAATATGAATACAATTTATACGAAAAATAAAAAAGAATAAAGAGCGCCGAGTCAATAAAGACTGAGAAGATTGATTCAGGAACAAATTTTATTAGGAGCTCCATTGCAGAGTTCGGGCCTAGTCATTAATCGAGAAGCGATGGGAACGACAGAACCTGTGACTGAGGAAGATTCCCTTGAAAACGAATCCTAATGATTCATTGGGTGGGATGGCGGAACGAGCCAAGAACCAATTCATTTATTCTGATAGGTCATGGAACGCCCCTACGAATGAAAGGGATGTTGAAAGAGCAAATATTCGCCCGCGAAAGCCTTACTGGATTGCTAAGTTTTGGGCAATTCAATAAAAATAAATAAAATAAAGGTAAAAATAAATGAAGATTCATTAATTATAAAATGGAATTTATCATTTTATTTTATTCCTACGTGTACGTGACAGATTATATCTCAAAAAATTCCATGATTCATTATTCATTCAATTCAAAATATATACAATATTATTTAATCGTTTCATTCGCGAGGAGCTGGATGAGAAGAAACTCTCATGTCCAGTTCTGCAGTAGAGATGGCATTGAGAAACAACCATCAACTATAACCCCAAAAGAACCAGATTTCGTAAACAACATAGAGGAAGAATGAAGGGAATATCTTATCGAGGCAATCGAATTTGTTTCGGCGGATACGCCCTTCAGGCACTTGAACCCGCTTGGATCACATCTAGACAAATAGAAGCGGGGCGACGAGCCATGGCACGATATGCGCGTCGTGGTGGAAAAATATGGGTACGTATATTTCCAGACAAACCTGTTACAGTAAGGCCTACCGAAACACGTATGGGTTCGGGGAAAGGATCTCCCGAATATTGGGTATCCGTCGTTAAACCGGGTCGAATACTTTATGAAATGGGTGGAGTATCAGAAATTGTAGCCAGAGAAGCTATTTCTATAGCTGCGTCCAAAATGCCTATACGAACTCAATTCGTTATTGCGGGATAGGGATATGGAACGAAAGGAAAGGGGCCTTGTGATGAAAAAACCGCAGTTTTTTTATTTCTGGACAAACAATCTTTCTTCTTTTTTTCTTCGCCCTTTAGTTAGTTAGCATTGAAAGAAAAAAGAGAAAAATAATAAGAATGATATGATTCAACCTCAGACCTATTTAAATGTAGCGGACAACAGCGGGGCTAGAGAATTAATGTGTATTCGAATCATAGGAGCTAGTAATCGCCGATATGCTCATATTGGTGACGTTATTGTTGCTGTAATCAAAGAAGCAGTTCCCAATATGCCTCTACAAAGATCAGAAGTGATCAGAGCTGTAATTGTACGTACATGTAAAGAACTCAAACGTGACAATGGTATGATAATACAATATGATGACAATGCAGCAGTTGTCATTGATCAAGAAGGAAATCCCAAAGGAACTCGAGTTTTTGGTGCGATCGCTCGGGAATTGAGACAGTTGAATTTTACTAAAATAGTCTCATTAGCTCCTGAGGTATTATAAATAGATTCTAAATAAATACTAATAGATGAAAACATAATAAAACATAAAAAAAGGGAGGTTCATAGTAAGATATCTGAACTGAATTAGATTCCATTAATTAGTAGAATGCATTAGTAGATTGTTTCTCACGCATATACCTTTAATAATTCATGAAAAAAAAAGAGTAGAGCATGCTGATTATATAAAAACCCGGAGGCACCAATAATTATAGTTCATCATGGGTAGGGACACTATTGCCGAAATAATAACTTCTATACGAAATGCTGACATGGATAAAAAAGGAACGGTTCGAATAGCATCTACAAATATCACTGAAAACATTGTTAAAATACTTCTACGCGAAGGCTTTATCGAAAATGTGAGAAAACATCGAGTAAGCAAGAAATATTTCTTGGTTTCAACTCTGCGACATAGAAGGAATAGAAAAGGGCCATATAGAACTGTTTTAAAACGTATCAGCCGACCCGGCCTACGAATCTATTCCAACCATCAACGAATTCCTAGGATTTTAGGAGGAATGGGTATTGTAATTCTTTCGACTTCTCGAGGTATAATGACAGACCGAGAGGCTCGACTAGAAGGAATCGGGGGAGAAATTTTGTTATATATATGGTGATCTTTATGATCTACGAATTGCATCCGTAGGAAAACTTCCTATTTTTTTTTTGAAAAAAAGAGGAAGGGTTGTCTAATATCACTCCTACTCCATGAGTTGATAATAAAAGGGGTTACCTGGAATGAAAGAACAAAAATGGATTCATGAAGGTTTAATTACTGAATCACTTTCCAATGGTATGTTTCGGGTTCGTAGTGACTTTTCAACATTCTTCTCGTTCGGATACAATCGGAGGTTAAAAATTTCAAGAGACTTATTTTCTTTTCTTCGAAGGAGTAGATTAAAAATTAAAATAAAATTAAGGAGAAAAAA